GAAAAAAGAAAGAGGATTGGAATCTGCACATTGATTGATTCTTTTGTTTGCAATTTTTTATTGAACCGTATGCGCCAAAAGACGCCTGTACGGTTCCTAAGGGAGACAATTTTCCCCTAATCAACCGACTTTATCGAGAAAGATTACTTTTTTTAGGCCAAGAGGTTGATAGCGAGATCTCGAATCAACTTATTGGTCTTATGGTATATCTCAGTATCGAGAATGATACCAAAGATTTGTATTTGTTTATAAACTCTCCTGGTGGATGGGTAATCCCTGGAATAGCTATTTATGATACAATGCAATTTGTGCGACCAGATGTGCAGACAATATGCATGGGATTGGCCGCTTCAATGGGATCTTTTATCTTGGCCGGAGGAGAAATTACCAAACGTCTAGCATTCCCTCATGCTTGGCGCCAATGAGGTTTTTATTTGAGAGAAAAAATAAGACTATGCCTTCGCCATATGAATATTAAGTAATAATAGCATGGCACTTTGAATTCGATAGCAAAATAAAAAACTTTTTCTTTTTTTTTTTTCAAAACATTAGATTATGTATCGAGAGAGTAGTATGAGATAAGAGGTATTTCCAATTTTTCTATTGGGGATTCCAGTTCAGCGTCACAAACTTTTTTATTTTCACACCGGGGGGCTCTTAACAATAGTTATGTTCTGAAAGAGTTCGCGAAAAGAAAATCAAAAAAAAGATTATTTTTTCCTTATTTGACAAAAAGCAACTTTGGGATTGCTGAATCACAGACAAACCAAATAATATAATAAATATAGAAAGCAACGGAACCATCATAGTATTTTTGAACTCCTACGAAGGGAAGGGTGGTAATTTGATCATTTACCGATCTGGGTCTGATAGATCCTATATTTTCTCTTTCTTTGGGTAAAGGTCAATTTGATTATAGAGCCGTATGCAATGCACAAAAGATGCCCGTACGGTTGTTCAATTCTGTCTTTTTTTTTTCTTCTTTATCTTTCTTTTCTCTTCATCATGCAAAATAGAGAACTCCTTTTTGTTATACCATCAGGGTAATGATTCATCAACCTGCTAGTTCTTTTTATGAGGCACAAACGGGAGAATTTATCCTGGAAGCGGAAGAGCTGCTCAAACTGCGTGAAACCCTCACAAGAGTTTATGTACAAAGAACGGACAAACCCTTATGGATTGTCTCGGAAGACATGGAAAGAGATGTTTTTATGTCAGCAACAGAAGCCCAAGCTTATGGAATTGTTGATCTTGTAGCGGTGGTTGAGTGAAAATAGCCCAGACCTGTTTCGCGTAAATCCTCGATTTCCCATTTTATCTTTTTTTCCGAATTTACTAGAAAATAAAATAGAAGTAATTCATAATCATCCGGTTAGGATCGATCTAAACCAGCCCATTATTTATTTATATGATTCAACATGCCAACTATTAAACAACTTATTAGAAATACAAGACAGCCAATCAGAAATGTCACAAAATCCCCCGCGCTTCGGGGATGCCCGCAGCGTCGAGGAACATGTACTAGGGTGTATGTGCGACTCGTTCAGATCATGAGCTGGGCCAAAAGAAAGAAAACTTTTTCCAGTATCAATGATCAGTACCGGCGAATAGGATAGAATAGAAAAAGAAGTCCAGTCAATTCAGTATCTAAAAAAGGCGAATCTATCCATTCTATTGTGTATTAAATTTATGGTTTCCATTGGTGCAAATCCAATCACCTCAATTTAAGATGAGAAGCAATTCTCCATTGGTAGCAAATGGTTATCCATTAAGCGGAGGAAATCTTACTTCAAAACAGAAAGATTAGGTCCCCTCTTGCAAGAACGGACTAACAGGGTTAGCTACCCAGCCAACTTTCATAATTAAATACCGTTACTGTGTAGGTAGATCTCATCGTGAAAGACCTATTACTGGATAATTCATGGGTAGAGCCAAAGAATGTGAACTATACAAGTTACCAATAACATTGATTAAATGAAGTAAAGGCTCCGGTGTATAGAGAAAACCTCACCGTTTAAGAAGTAACCATATAAACGAAGGAAGCCGCTATTTCTTTATCCATTTCTATTTTTTTATTGACTCTATTTTGCTACCTAGTAGAATCAATTTTATTATTTCGAAGTGAAATGTCTAGAAAAAAGAAAAATAGTGGTCGGGAAGGTTATAGTAGCCAAAGCCATTGGAATTATTAATTTATACATTGGAAAAAAGCTTTGTTATTAATAGACTAGGAAAGGGAAAAAGAATAACTGAAAGAAAGGAAATCTATTAGTTATTCGTCAAAGTTTCATTTATTCAATGACCAGAATTAGACGGGGATATATAGCTCGGAGACGTAGAACAAAAATTCGTTTATTTGCATCAAGCTTTCGAGGGGCTCATTCAAGACTTACTCGAACAATTACTCAACAGAAAATAAAAGCTTTGGTTTCGTCTCATCGGGATAGGGGTAGGCAAAAGATAAATTTTCGCCGTTTGTGGATCACTCGAATAAACGCAGTAATTCGTGAAATGGGGGTATCCTATAGTTATAGTAGATTTATACACGATTTGTATAAGAAACAGGTCCTTCTTAATCGTAAAATACTTGCACAACTAGCTATCTCAAATAAAAATTGTCTTTATATGATTTCCAATGAGATCATAAAAGAAGTAGATTGGAAAGAATCCACCGGAATAATTTAAACGGAGTTCCCCGGAGAATGAACTCCGGGAGGGTAGAGTCAAAATGATATGATAAATAAAGTAGTAAAAATGAATGAACACACTCAATAAAAAAAGATTAATTCTTACCCAATTCTTTTTTTTTCTTACGACACGATAATCAAATCTAGATTTGATTCTTTTTCGAACAAAACATCAATCCGCGTTTGAGTTCGGATTGTAATTTTGATTCAAGTGACGAAAGAGTAAGCCTATTTATTTCTGGCTCGAAGACCTGCCGTTCTGGCGGTCGACTCGGTTCTTTCAAATTGTTTCTCATTATTAAGAAAAGGTAACAAAGATAAAATACGAGCTTGTTTTATAGCAATAGTAATTAATCGTTGTTGTTTCAAGGTCAATCTATTCACCCGTCTAGATAATATTTTTCCTTGTTCACTAATAAAGCGACTAATTAAACTCATGTTTCTATAATCAATTCGATCCCCCGATTGGATCGGGGGCAAACGCCTACGAAAAGATCGCTTGGATTTAAGAAAAGGTCGCTTGGATTTATCCATGGTTTGTTTAGTTTATCCCTTATCCCGAAAATCCTATTTCGGTCGGATCTAAAATGAATTAGAATAAATAGGATTTGGTTTGTTTATATTTAACGTTTCTATTTAACTATGTTATATATATAATGTCATTTTTTCCCCTTCCAAGGAAGGGTTACATACAGGTGCCCGATTCGATCTATTTCTTTATCTCCCCATGAATCGTATGTTTGTAACAATATGGACAGAATTTTCTCAATTCCAATCGATTAGGCGTGTTGTGCCGGTTCTTTTGAGTAATATATCTGGAAATACCCGTTGATACCTTATTAACACCGTTTCGAACACAACTAGTACATTCCAAAATAACCGTTATTCGGACATCTTTCCCCTTGGCCATGAACCCCCTTTGGATTTTTGATTTACTCAACTCTTCTATTTTCGATCCGAAATGAAGAAGAAGAAAGGAAGGAAAAATAGAAGTTACTAACTTGAAATCCAATTATGAAAAATTTCGATGCAATGCAATAAATATAGTAAATAATATTATATAATATAATGATTTCTAAACTTTATTTCAAATCACAGTATTTCATTTCCATTTAAGTATCTTGTATAAGAGTCTTGCCCTAGACCTAGACCCCACATTGTTTATTCTACCTCCATCACTATTTAATTCAAATTTGAACCCAAGTTTCGCAGCTGTTGAATCCACTTTTTCTTTTTTCCCTTTTTCTCTTTCCTCCCTTATTCTAAAAAGAAAAAGGGAAAAAAGAAAAGGGGGGGCGAAGGATTAGTCACAAATATTTAATTTTATCTCGAATCTTCGTTATTTGTTACCGTGTCAATAACTAGAATCAAAAAAAGGGGAATGTCAACGCATCTGGGAAAAAACGATTAATCTCTATCAATAGACCTGCTAAAGACCCGAACCATAGAGTACTTAATACCGGCGCCACGGAGAGATATGTTTTTAGATCTCGCATTGAATGAAAAACCTCTTTCCTTTTTTTATTGTAATATATTTTTTTATTGTAATATAAAACGGTAATACATATATGATCAGATGCATATGCAGTTAAGGACCGCTTATAATTCTACACGGGATCCCCAATTCAAATTGAAATGTACAACTATCCGGTGAATAATATTTTTTTTCTTAAAACATAAAAAAACATACCCTTCTTCCCGAGCATTCCCGAAAACCACTCATTTAGTTTTACACCAGGTTCCGTTCCGTATTTCATATGTATAAATATAAGTCTTTTACTATTATTATATGGTAAATTGACCAAAAAAACGAAATGTCCATCTAAATTATATATATAAATGGCGGAAATAACGATGTGGAAAACAAGACAGGAATTCTCTACAATGACACTGTAGACCAATTGAAGGGATGTAGCGCAGCTTGGTAGCGCGTTTGTTTTGGGTACAAAATGTCACGGGTTCAAATCCTGTCATCCCTACCTATTACTTCTCCGTTGAGCAGTAACGAGGGAGTAATTCAGATCTATTCAAATTGAACATATCTAATTCATTCAAAGATGTATTGGGGTTAAAAAAAGTGTCTTTACAGTCTTCGCTTTTCTGATAAGAAAGCGCTCTTAGTTCAGTTCGGTAGAACGCGGGTCTCCAAAACCCGATGTCGTAGGTTCAAATCCTACAGAGCGTGAGTTCGTCCTTAATTATTCTTAGATCGAATTAGACTGAAAGAGCTTCACTAACTTGAACCGGAATCCTAATTTGACCTCCCTTCTATTAAAGAAAGTAGGAGGTCAATCAAAAAAAGAGATAATAATT